ATATTGACATGAGGAGGGACATATTTACTAGTTATATCATCGGCAATGGCCTGAATCTCAAGACGTTCTTCGAACCAATCATAGACTTTATTGAGATAGGTAAACCAAGGGACCCCCCTTCGAACCGTATATGAAAATTTCATCTCGTACGGCTCAAACAAAAAGACTCAAATACTGGTTATTTGGAAAACAGATATGTGTAATAGAAAGTTTTAAACTTCTGAACTTAACTTAATTGATTCCAGTCTTTTTTTTGAAGATACAAAAAATAGAAATCCACAAGATATTCTTAGTGTTTATAATGCCAAAATTTCAAGTCGGCTCACTCGTCTTTTCTCTTGATCCTTAATGGCCTCTTGAATATTCTATTATTTACTTCATTTTTTTGTATTGTGTATGTAATAAGATTTGACTTCTGTTTTTTTTTTTTTTATTAATAAAAATTTTCTTGTTAAGACCCTATAGAATCAATTGAAAACCTGAGATTCATACCAGAACCACGATGATTTCCAAAAAAACCTTTAATCGAAGTCCAAGAATTCCCTGAGTAAGAACTGCTGGATCATCACTTATTCAATTTCAATAACTAGATCTAGTTATAATGAAAAAAAAAAAAATACAAAGAAATGGATAAGGGGCGGCAGAATCCAATTCTATTTCTTTTTCTAAATGAATTCTTCTAACTCTTTCATTTTTTTCGTCCGGTTGCGAGGTCTAAATATAAATATTTAGTATGAATCATAGTTCTAACACTTTAGAATCGATTTATTTTCTATATTCCGTGCTCCAGATACTAGAATAAATATCTGACGGGGTAAAGCCATCTATCAAGATAAGATGACGTATCCATTTTATGTTCTGTACTATCAATAGGATCCATTATAACAAGTCACACACTCATATTCCGGAAATACAGACACAAAGAAGTTTCGCGGTCGAACTACCAAATCAAAATGGAATGGGCTAAAAATGAACGATCTAAATGCTAAACTTTACTTTTCTATTGAAAAGCTAGTTAGTTGGTTCTTGTGAATCGAATTCTCTAATTCATGGAAATTTGGTCCAGTAAAAGGGACGAATTATAAATCTCTAAAATAATAGAAAGAAATACCGCAAATAGTGCCATTGCAATCCCCATCCAAGGGGTAGTTCCCCACCCCGGAGCTACTTTACCATATTCTGAATTCAATGGTTTCAATAAATCTCCTACAACAGTTCGTCTTGGACCAGATCTAGAACTACCCTCAACGGTTTGTGTAGCCATAAATCCTCTTTTTTTTATTGAGATCTGTTGACTTTGTATACCATTCCGCTGTAGATCAAGGATCTTACCCTATAGATCCATTGTAGTCTTGATATTATAGAATCATGGAAACAGCAACTCTAATTGCCATCTCTATATCCGGTTTAATTGTAAGTTTTACTGGGTATGCCTTATATACTGCTTTTGGGCAACCCTCTCAACAACTAAGAGATCCATTCGAAGAACATGGGGACTAGTTGAAGTAATGAGCCCCCAATATTACGATATTGGAGGCTCATTACTTCAATTGAGATAATTCAAAATCATTTCGTGTTTTTAGTTGGAACTTTAGGGGGTTCTCTAAAAAAAATAGCGAAAAAAATGATTCCTAAAGTCGAGACTAAGAGGAATGTATAAACCAATGCTTCCATAGATTTGATCGTGGTTTACAATTATAGCTTTCATACCTGTTTTTGGGGATTCTCTCCTGGATAACGAAAAAGAAAGAACAAGAGTAAAACAAAATGGAATAATTGAAATAAAGATTTCTCTAGTTCCCTATATCAAATTCAAATAACAAAAAAAAAAATAGAACCTATTTCTATCAGACTCCCTGTTTTTTTGTAGTTGGATCTCCAAGTTTTTGGAATGCTCCAAATTCTACTTGTGCATCCAAATCTGGATCAATACCAGCAAACACATCTCTGAACAAGGTTCTAGCACCATGCCAAATGTGCCCGAAAAAGAAGAGCAGAGCAAACGAAGCATGTCCAAAAGTAAACCAACCCCTTGGACTGCTACGAAAAACACCATCCGATTTTAAAGTAGCACGATCTAATTCAAAAATTTCACCCAATTGCGCACGTCGAGCATATTTTTTCACAGTAGCAGGATCACTATAACTAACTCCATTGAGTTCGCCACCATAGAATTCAACAATTACACCTATTTGTTCGACACTATACTTCGATTCTGCCCTTCGAAAAGGAACATCTGCTCTAACAATTCCGTCTCCGTCTACCAAAACAACCGGAAAAGTTTCAAAAAAGGTAGGCATACGACGTACAAAAAGTTCACGCCCCTCTTTGTCTCTAAAGATAGGATGCCCTAACCAACCAACCGCTATTCCATCTCCATTGTCCATTGATCCCGCTCTAAACAAACCCCCTTTTGCCGGATTATTACCGATGTAATCATAAAAAGCTAATTTTTCAGGAATTTTAGACCAAGCTTCTGATAAACTTTGATTTTCGACTAGCCCACTACCAACTCTTCGATATATTTCTTGCTGGAAGTATCCCTGATCCCATTGATAACGAGTAGGACCAAATAATTCAATCGGGGTAGTTGCTGAACCATACCACATAGTTCCAGCAACAACAAAAGCTGCAAAAAATACGGCAGCGATACTACTGGAAAGAACGGTTTCAATATTTCCCATACGCAATCCTTTGTATAAACGTTGAGGTGGACGCACACTAAGATGGAAAAGACCCGCTAATATGCCCAATGTCCCTGCTGCAATATGATGAGAGGCTATTCCCCCCGGAACAAAAGGATCAAAACCGTCCACACCCCACGCGGGATTTACAAATTGCACCCTTCCTGTTAGTCCATAAGGATCGGATACCCATATTCCAGGACCAAACAATCCTGTTACATGAAAGGCGCCAAACCCAAAACACGCCACCCCTGCAAGAAATAAATGAATTCCAAATATTTTTGGCAAATCCAAAGAAGGTTTTCCAGTACGTTCATCACAAAATATTTCTAGATCCCAATAGACCCAATGCCAAATAGACGCCAAAAAGCACAAGCCCGAAAACACAATATGTGCCGCGGCCACACCTTCGTAACTCCAAATACCCGGATTCGTTATAGTGCCTCCTGTGATATTCCAACCACCCCAGGAATTGGTTATTCCTAAACGAGTCATGAAGGGTATAACGAACATACCCTGTCTCCACATTGGGTCAAGAACAGGGTCAGAGGGATCAAAAACTGCTAATTCATATAGAGCCATCGAACCGGCCCAACCAGCAACCAGAGCTGTATGCATTATATGGACAGAAAGTAAACGGCCGGGATCATTTAATACAACGGTATGAACACGATACCAAGGCAAACCCATGAAAATACCCCTTATATTAACAAAAAATAGACACTATGTAACTTTATTGCACTGTAAAAAACTATGCTTGCTATGGACCCTTTTAGTATTAGTAAATTATCTCGCATTAAAGAATTTATATTTGTTCGAGTTTTTTAGAAACAAAGGAACATTCTATTCGTAGGAACAAAAAGAAGCAGATCTATTCTATATCCGATAAGTAACAATACGCAATGGTGGTGGGGGTTTACTTTTTTTGATATGGGTGTTTATATCAGTGAATGCAGATAATGGATACTAATACAAGAACAACGAATGCTTTTTTCTTCAAAATGAACATTCGTTGTTCTTCTATTAGACACAAAAATTCTACGTACGGGTCTTTCTTGGTTTCATTACAAAGATAGAGCTTTATATAAATAAAAAAAATGAAAATATTTTCGTTTACTCAACTCATGTCATGAGTTGATCAATAAATCTGTTGATTTGGAATCACAGGCTGGGTAGATGTCACAGATGATGAATTGATTTCTTACCTATGTAACTATATTTTTCTTTTTGTGCGTCCGTAATAATAGATTCATTAATCCATTATTTTCAATTGTGTCTTTCAAGTGGTAGTTTTTGCTTATTTTCCTATTTGGATCTAAAAAAAAAAAAAATGGAAACTTAGGAAAGTGCTTTATAAACATATGTATAAAAAGAATATATTTCATCTAGTTTCCTTATGCCCACTATAACTAGTTATTTCGGTTTTCTACTGGCGGTTTTAACTATAACCACAGGTATTTTTATCAGTCTGAATAAGATAAGACTTATTTGATTTTCAATTTAGAGATGAATTGGAAATTGTAGAATATTTTTGATATTCGATAGTTTCTCCAATTCTTGGTCGTTGAGATTCATGGTCAATATAAATTCATATTTACGGATCGATATTATCCCCACCTTTTTTACTTGCAACCAAACTCAAATGATTGAAGTTTTTCTATTTGGAATCGTGTTAGGTCTAATTCCTATTACTTTGGCTGGATTATTTGTAACGGCCTATTTACAATACCGACGTGGCGATCAGTTGGATATTTGATTTAGTACTGTTTATTGACCTCCTCGTTTTTTTGTTTTAATCCTAATTAAAAGGAGATCAAATTAACACTTTTGATTAGCCTTAGACTAGACTGTTATCCCATTATTTTAGTCTCATTCTCCATCTCAGAAGAATGGTATCACGCTCTGTAGGATTTGAACCTACGACATCGGGTTTTGGAGACCCGCGTTCTACCGAACTGAACTAAGAGCGCTTTCTTTTCCTAAATATTTATGTGATAGCAATACATCGCATACAAAATAAAGAACTATTCATATAACTTGAGTATGTATGTCCAATTTGAATCGATCAAAATTGATCTCTTGTTACTGCTGATACAATAACTAATCGTTAGGAATAGGGATGACAGGATTTGAACCTGTGACATTTTGTACCCAAAACAAATGCGCTACCAAGCTGCGCTACATCCCTTTAACATACATAAGTTTCCAGTGTCATTCTAAAAAATTTTTGTCTTGTTTTCCACATTCTTCCATTCTATATGGAATATATCCTGCCATTTTTTTTTTACTTTCTTATATCGATCATATAAAGACCCCATATTCTTATAGAATAGTTATATTCAATTAATAAAAATAATTGAATTGAGGGAATAGATAGCATATATAAATAATTAAGATACAAAGAGTATAATAACAAGAACAAATAATATACAAATAAGAATAATATATATAATAGAATTTAGAATAATAGTCTATTATTCTAATTCTTATAAAAATAGTACTCTATAAAAAAATATCTAATGAATTGTTGTACAATTCAATTTGGATTCGGACTTCCCCTGACAAATCCAAGTGGTTTTATTAAAAAAAAACATGGAATCATATTCCTATATTCTGTATTATTAGGTATTACAAATAAATTACAAGAAAAAACGAAGGAGGATTTGAAATGCGAGATCTAAAAACATATCTCTCTGTGGCACCAGTGGCAAGTACTTTATGGTTCGCGGTTCTAGCAGGTCTCTTGATCGAAATCAATCGTTTATTCCCAGATGCATTGACATTCCCCTTTTTTTGATTCTAGTTATTGGCACGGGAAAGGGTGACGAAGATTAGAGATCCAATAAAATATCTGTGAGTCAATCCGTCTTCGTTCCTTTTTTATAATTATATTATACTAGAATAATCAAAAAAGGAAATTCAAAAAGGTGGATTGGGCCTCAGTGAAATTTTGAATTTTGCCCAGGTTTAATTTAAATGGAATTGAATTAATACTTCAATTCCATTGCTATTAATAATTAATAGAATTCTTAATAGTCAGACCAGAAATGGAATTATTAAGGCAGGGGCAATAATATCATAAAAGATATTTAAATAAAAACTGAAATACTATACTGTGATTCGAAATATATTTCGAAAGCATTGTAGTAATTAATTATTACTGTACTATATAAAATGAATTGGAACAAAATATTTCAGAATTTGATTTTGAATTATCAACTTATATTTTTTTCGTTCCTTTTTTCTTCTTCCCTTCGAATCTTAAAATCGAAGAGTTAAGTGAATAAAAAAAAACCAAAGGAGGTTCATGGCTAAGGGTAAAGATATCCGAATAACTGTTATTTTAGAATGTACTAGTTGTGATAAAAAGAGTGTTAATAAGGAATCGAGAGGTATTTCTCGATATATTACTCAAAAGAATCGACACAATACGCCTAGTCGATTGGAATTGAGAAAATTCTGTCCCTTTTGTTGCAAACATATAATTCACGCAGAGATCAAGAAATAGAAAAAAAGGATTACTTGTGTATCACCCTTAGGAGGTAAATTGAAAAAAAAAAATTAAACAACATAAAAATGAATTCTATAGATACCAGAGAAATTATCTTATCTATATTCTATAAATAAAATTCTATAACATGAAATTATATAAATATATCATTATATAGCATCTATTTCCTTATATAACAAATAAAATATATTACAAAAAAATAAGAATATATATAACTAAAACAAATCCTTTTTTTTATAACAAACGGGATTTTCGGTATAGGAATAAACAAACCATGGATAAATCTAAGCGACTGTTTGTTAAAACATCTAAGCGACTTTTTGTTAAATCGAAGAAGAAGAAATCAATTCGTAGGAGGTCGCCCCTACAATCTGGGGATCGAATTGAGTATAAAAACTTGAGTGTACTTTTGAAATTTATCACTCGAGAAGGGAAAATTTTATCTAGACGTGTGAATAAATTGACCTTAAAACAACAACGATTGATTACGATTGCTATAAAACAAGCTCGTATTTTATCTTTGTTACCTTTTGTAAATTCGTCAAATTTTCTTAAAAATGACAAAAAAAAATATGCAAAAAAAAAATATGCAAAAAGCAAGTCGATTACTAAAACTAGAACTCCTGTTCTAAAAAAAAAAAAATAGAATTACTTTAGTTCATTAATTGAATCTAAACTCAAAGTTTATGCGGATTGGTATTTTTTTTTGTCGAAAAATCCGACAATCCTATTGAGATTGTTTCGTTCTAAGAAAAACGATAATAGGTGAAGAAAAGAGGAATCATTTTTTGTTTGAGCGTGGTTTATTATTTATTTTCATATGAATTCTATTTTATCATACAAATCTGTTTTATTCTACCACCTTCCCGGAGTTCACTCTCCGGGGAATTTTTATTAATAATAATGATATCGTTGGCAATCGTAAAAAGACAATTCCCCTTTAATATAGCTATTTGTGCAACGATTTTACGATTAAGAAGCAATTGATTCTTGTACAGATTATACATTAAATTACTATAGTAGATTTTTTCTTTATTCTGTCCAATTATTGCATTTATTCGACTGATCCACAAACTGCGAAAGTCCCTTTTTTTCCTATCTCTATCCCGCTGAGACGAACTCAAAGCTTTTCTTCTCTGTTGCGAAATAGTTCGAGTAAGAGCTCCGCGAAAGCTTGAACGACTTTTTGTCCTCCGTTTTCGAGCGATGGATCCTCGTTTAGTTCTGATCATTGGATAAATGAGACTTCGATGAATAACTATTTTGATTTTTTCTTTCAGTTATTCTTTTATCCTTTCTAGTATATTACTAACAATATGGATTCTTCCAATGTATAAAATAAAAATTCCAATGGCTTTTGCTACTATAACCTTCCCAACCACGATTGTTTTCGTTTTTTCTAAGTATAAGTATTGAAACTCTAAATAATAACTTCTATTGATACTAGATATGCCAAAAACGATAGTCAATAAAATAGAAATAAACAAAGAAATGGTGGGTTCCATCGTTTCTATGATTACTTGTTAAACGGTGAGGTCCTCTCTATACACCGGAGCCCCTTCATTGAATCAAGATTCAATCAATGTTATTGTGAACTTGTACAGTTCACACTTCTGGGCTCTACCCATGAAATATCTAGTAATAGGTCTTTCACAATGAAATCTAGCTATACAGTAACGGTATTTAAGTATGAAGATTAGCTGGGTAGTTGACCCTCTTAGTCCGTTCTTGCTAAATTTAGGGCATAATTTGTCTTTCTTTCAAATTAGGATTTTTCCCGCTTAATGGGAAACTCTTTTATTCCCATTGGGAATATATTTTGCATCTTAAATTGAAAATTAAGGTGATTTGGTTTGCACCAATTGAGAAACCATAAATTTTATACAGATTTTATACACAATAGAATTATATATACAATTCTTATTAATAGAATAGAATCGATTTTTTCATTTGAGTATATGATTTCAACGAGTCGCACATACACCCTAGTACATGTTCCTCGGCGTTGAGGGCATCCCCGAAGAGCGGGAGATTTTGTTACAGTCCGGATTGGCTGTCTTGTGTTTCTAATAAGTTGTTTTATAGTTGGCATGGTGAATCATATACATAATGAGCTGGTTTCGATCAATCCTAACCCAATAATTTCAATTTCGAATTTATTGGACTCTATGAAATCTGGTAAGACGATTAAAACGAGAAAAGACAACATCTCATGCATGTATTTATTAGGAATAAATCTGTGTTTATTAGGAATAAGACGGACGGACAAAGGTTTAGGAATAAATCATCTATTTCTACTAAATAGATTATATGGGAACGAGAAAAAAAAGAAGGACAACATAATTAAAAAAACAAATTCTTTGTTTATTCCTAATAAACAAAGAATTTGTTTGAAAGAACATTCTTTGTTTATTAGGAATAAACAGGACAGAAATATTCCAAATATCAATATTGTCGCATTAATCAATATTGACATATGCAAATTTTGAATTTAAAAAAAAGAATCCGCTACGGCTACGGACCCTTCCGTCGGCAAAAAATCCGCTACGGAATCAATAATTCCGTAGGCTTGGGCTTCTTCTGCTGACATAAAAAGATCCCTTTCCAGGTCTTTAGATATCTGCCAGAACGGTTTGCGTGTTCTTTGTGAATAAATAGTTGTCATTGTTTCTCGAAGTATCAGCATTTCATCTGCTTCCAGCATACATTCTCCTGATGGTCCCTCATAAGGGGAACTAGAAGGTTGATGGATCATTATCCTGAGAGGTAGAATATAATAAGGTTTTTTCTTTTCTGCTAATCTTGACTTTAAAAAATAATAAGAAAGAAGCGATATTCAAAAGAACTTCAATATAAATTAAAAGCCGTACAGGCAAGCATCTTTTGGATTTTTTATATAGCATACGGCTTTATACTTTGCATTTTTCATTTTTTTTCCTTTCATTGAAGAAATAAAAAATATATATACCGGGTCTATACAGACCCAGATCAGTAAAGAATCCAATAACCAGCTTTCTTTTTTCTTTTTTAGAATAGAATATTTTAAAAATTTTAAAGACTATGATGATTCCGTTGCTCTCTTATTTCGTGTAGTTTTTCATTCAGCAATCCCAAAGTTTCTTTTTTTTCAATCAAATTAAGTAAAAAAAATAGTGACACTAAAAGAGGCTCTAATTAATAGATAAGAGAAAATAATAAAATAAAATTGTAAATACCCCTTCCCCTTTTTCCTACTACTCTTTCGATATATAATCGAATGGTTTAAAAAAAAATTATTTTTGCATATCGAACTCAGAGTGCCATGCTTTTTTTACTTCATATTGGCGTAGGCATAGTCTTCTTTTTTTCTACAAATAAGAATCATTGGCGCCAAGCGTGAGGGAATGATACACGTTTGGTAATTCCGCCTCCTGCCAAAATAAGAGATGCCATTGAAGCGGCTAATCCTAGGCATATTGTATGTACTTCTGCGTCTACAACTTGCATAGTATCAAAAATGGCCATTCCAGATATAACCTCTCCGCCTGGAGAATTTATAAACAGATACAAATCTTTGTTTTTATTCTCTAAACTGAGATATATCATCATACCAGCAACTTGATTTGCTATTTCACTCTCAATCTCTTCACCTAAAAAAAGGAGTCTGTCGTAAAAAAGTTGATGGTATAAGTCAACCCAAGTAGCTTCATCCTCTCCAGGAATTTGAAAGGCTACCTTTGGAACACCTACTGGCATAAAAAAATGATGAAAGTGTAGAACACCAGCATATTACTTTGATGTAAAATTGTGCAGAGACAGAATGAGT